CTTAGGGAATGAAAATATACAACTACACTATATACGATCTAGAGTAATAGAAAAAAGATTACAATACGGATTACAATATTGATCTTAGAGTAGAGAATTCAAAAAAAAAAAAGGAAAGAGATCTTAAAGATCTTTTTCCTAAAATTACCGTTTGGTCCATTTATATCATAATCATACCTTTCCCTGAATGAATATTCATTTTAGATTGGTCATCGAACCCAAAACTATCCGGAATCGTAATTTGACGAAGAAGTCTTATGGTATTACCACGTGTGATTAAATAAAAAAGGATGTTCTATAGAATTATTCCCCCTTTCAGTTGATTTTATTCAACGATTGACCAAACGAAAATATTCAGAAATAATAAATTGTATGAACTTAGACCAATCAAATCAATTTCTATGCAACGATTTGGCCCAATCAATTTATCCATTTCTTATCCATTTAGGTTGCGGGATAATGATAAAGAAGGGGGAAGCTAAAGGAGAATTTACAAAATAAAGGGATTCATAACTGGTTCGTAGAGGGGAGGTCGAACTATGTATATGGAATTGAATGGCTATAAATCAACTCTTGTCAAGGGTTCGACGCCTCATTATCAAATCCGATTGAATTGAAGATGAAGGAAGAGTGGGTTTACATTGTGGAAGAAAGACATGTATATGTGATATTAGATATTGACTAGTTATATACGAACTAAAGATATCTCTAATTCGCCCTACTAATGGAATGTGAACGTAGATGGGGATTCTATAGAAGTCCTTCTGTCTCATCTGTGACTGTGAGTTGAATAAATAAACAGATGAAGTCAATAAAAAAAAAATAGAAGAATTCAAAGAGCGGTTCGGGACAAAGAAACGGAAAAACTAAAGTTGTATGGATTCACAAAGACTTTCTCGAGAGAAACTAAAAAAGAGATATCGAAGTAGTTTTGATGATTCAAGAATATTATTACTTGAATTTGAAGTTCGTAGTTACTTCGACTGAATGAATCGTAGTAATGGAATAATTAAGTCATAGTTCATTGGTTGAGTGTATCATTAACCATTTTTTTTTGGTACGAGGAACTTATCATGAATCCACTGATTTCTGCCGCTTCCGTTATTGCTGCTGGATTGGCTGTAGGGCTTGCTTCTATTGGACCTGGAGTTGGTCAAGGTACTGCTGCGGGTCAAGCTGTAGAAGGTATCGCGAGACAGCCCGAGGCGGAGGGAAAAATACGAGGTACTTTATTGCTTAGTCTAGCTTTTATGGAAGCTTTAACAATTTATGGCCTGGTTGTAGCATTAGCACTTTTATTTGCGAATCCTTTTGTTTAATATTAGAAATATGAAAATCTTAATTTTTCATATTTTATTGCCTTTGGACTTGTGCTTTGTTTTTTCGAATTAGATAAAAATTTTATTCCTAGAATTACTTATTCGTTGAGAAAATAACCCACGGGAGGGGCTGATTTGCGGATGAGGAATTAGCAGACCGACTCGCTTTCATCCTTCCCGTTCGTGTTCGTAGGCCTTTTTTTTTAGTTTTAAGAGGGATTGCAACCAAGGAAGTAATTCACGATTTCTAAATAGAATCAAAAATATATTCTATTTAGAAAGTAGGAAACTATAAATATATAGAAAATAAAAAGGGGGCAAAGTAATCCAAAAAGAACTCTGTTCTATTTTTTAGTCTATCTATACGAGGAGATCATATGAAAAATGTAACCGATTCTTTCGTTTCTTTGGGCCACTGGCCATCCGCCGGGAGTTTCGGGTTTAATACCGATATTTTAGCAACAAATCTAATAAATCTAAGCGTAGTGCTTGGGGTCTTGATCTTTTTTGGAAAGGGAGTGTGTGCGAGTTGTTTATTTCAAGAATAGGCTGGATCCAACCAGCTGTACGTTTTCTGTTATAACTAGGAAAGTTATACCTAAGAAAGAAGGGTGCATGATCTCGCGAATTACTTCTGAATAAATTCAGAAATCATATGTAAGAACTATAGCATTTCGTAATTTATTGGAAAATCCACTTTGATCCTCTATCAACCAATAATGTGGGACCATTAACATGGTTAAAGCTAAACTGTTTGAAGTCCAGACGCAGCATGGTACTCTTTCTACCACTATTTAATATAGAGATGGTTTCAAAATCAATATTTTATCAATATAGAACACTCATATCGATAAAATGATTTGAACTACTTATTGTAAATATGGGGATTTTATCCCCTTTTTAGCCAATGCTGAATCGATGACCTATGTATTGTGTATAAAGTAAGAAAAAATTCTTGGATTTCAAAAAAAGTAAACAACTTTGCTGACAATTACATCTTTTTTGTTTAGTCAGAAGAGTCCTCCGAATATTTTGGTCTTGGATTAGTGATTCCTTTTGATATTTTGATTTCCTTTTGGATTGGAATATGACAAGAGAATAAGAAAATAGAGGATAGGCTCATTACATTAACAATAAAGATATGGGAATTTACATTGAGCGTGAGAGCCAAATGAATCGAA